CCAGGGTATCATTTCCAGGACATCTGTAGGACACGCTCGTACGCATTGGGTACACCCTATACATGTATCATAAATCTTTACTGAGTGTGACATTAGATCTATTAATTTTTTTTTGGAACGTCATAAATTTTCGGTCTGGTAGCTTTAGTAAATGATTAAATATTTTGGCACCAGACGAATCGGTGATTAGACCATAAAGTTTTGTTAGAAATCTATTTCTGATCTGTTCATGAGATAGGCCCAAGATACTTTGATCTCTTATCTTTCATCAAACATGGTCATATCAGTCAATACACGTTTTGCTAATCTATAAATGAATTATAGTTATATATAATAAAGAAATAAAACGTATAAAATTTATTGTACTCTTATTCCTAATCCATGCTTATGATCCATTGATCCATAACGTGAGTCAAGTGTCTATTTACTTCTACAGAGTGACATAACGTATATGTCTTTATATATTTTATTTGAGTAAAGGTTCCGACTACCGACTATTTTTATTTATTCAATAAATTGGATTGATTGATACGAGTTGATTTTCTGTTACGATAGATCGAAGAAACAATAGCTGGTCCAATAGCTGCTTCGGCGGCTGCAATAGCGATAACAAAGATCGAGAAAACGTCTCCCTTTAATTGGCGACTATCAAATAAATCAGAAAATGTTATGAGATTCATATTAACAGCATTCAGTATAAGTTCAAGACACATAAGTGCTCTAACCATGTTTCGACTTGTGATCAATCCATAGATACCAATAGAAAATAAATAGGCACTCAAAACAAGTACATGCTCGAGCATCATTGACCAACTCCTCGTCAATCTCGATTCATTTCAATATAAACAACAATTCAACTGATTCGATTAATTAAATGAGAAGATTCTACTGAATCTAATTCAATTATCAATCCATATAATATATATAAGAAATACAGTACCAAAAAAGACACTGAAATGGGTCGTCGAACTAACAAAAACTTTGAAATATGTCTCATGAACAATATTCCAATTTAGGGTGGACAGATAGATGCGATAACAATTACACGGAGGAAGACCTTATTTGCTTTATTTTATTTGGTTGGTTTGTTATTTCCAATTCTAAGTATCTATTCCCGGCGAGCCATAGCAATTGCGCCCACTAAGGAAACTAAAAGGATTATAGAAATCAGTTCAAATGGAAGATAAAAATCTGTTGATAAATGAATCCCAATCTGTTGAACATTACTTGTCAGGTCCTGTTCTATGATCTGGTTTGATCTTGTAGTCCAAATAATCCCGTACCATGACGTGTTTGGGATAGTAGCAATTAGTGAAAAAAAAATACTTGTACAAACTAGCGAAGTGAATCCATCTCCGACAGTCCAAAAATGAAAAGAATTATAATATTCTGAACCATTCATAAACATCACAGCAAATAAGATTAAGACATTTATGGCTCCCACGTAAATAAGTAGCTGCGCAGCAGCTACAAAATAAGAGTTCGATGGAATATAAAATAAAGATATACAAACAAGAACCAATCCCAACGAAAAGGCAGAATAAATTGGATTGGTAAGTAATACCACTCCTAGACCTCCTACTATAAGACCTGATCCCAGAGATACTAAAAGAATATCATGTATTGGCGCAGGTAAATCCATTATGTGTTAAATAAGCGATAAATAAGTCAAAATATCTCATGATCTTACTGGTCGGGAAAAAGTGGGTTACCCTTTTTTATATCTAATAGTTCTTACCCCAGCGTGGTGTGGGTTTATGTAGATTGAGTTAATCAATTGAACGGGCCAATCTTGCTTTTGTCTTTAGTCGAAACAGAGTTCGTAATTTCATATTTGTAATTAAACAAATAAGGGCTATGGCTATAATGGCTATATATATTTATATATTCCAAAAGTAGTTATAATCCTCACAAATCTAGTTATTATTTGTCTGACATGAAAGAAACTTACCTACTTTTGATCAAAACTGAGTCTTATTTTTAATTTAATTGGTAATCGTTCTTGAATCAAGGGGTTTCTCCATAGATATTTTTATTGGAGTTGAGTTCATAATTGTTCGAACTGTGTAATCTCCAATTACAGACATTGGTAACCGACCCAAAGCAATTTGATTATAATTTAATTCGTGACGATCGTAGGTGGAAAGTTCATATTCTTCGGTCATTGATAAACAGTTTGTGGGGCAATACTCCACGCAATTACCACAAAATATACAGATTCCGAAATCAATACTATAATTAAGCAATCGTTTCTTTCTAATATCTGTTTCTAATCGCCAATCAACAACAGGTAGATCTATCGGACATACGCGAACACATACTTCACAAGCAATGCATTTATCAAATTCAAAGTGGATTCGCCCACGGAAACGCTCTGATGTGATCGATTTTTCATAAGGATATTGAATAGTTACAGGTAAACGATTTGCGTGAGATAAGGTAATCATGAAACTTTGACCAATGTATCTTGCAGCTCGTACTGTCTGTTGACCATAATTCATGAACCCAGTCACCATAGGAAACATATATCGTGAATATCCATGAATAATTTGATGTTTCTTTCTCTTGCTTGAGAGAGGATAAGAATCTGGAATATCCTATTCTGTTATAGCGAAACAAGTTGGGAAGAAGTTGTCAATAATAGATTACCGAGAGCAATAGGTAAAAGAGATTTCCACCCAAGATTTAATAGTTGATCCATTCTCAGCCTAGGTAAAGTCCATCTTGTTGAGATAGGAATGAACAGGAACAAATAAGCTTTAGCTAATGTAATGAGGAGACTAATTGTTGTTCCAAAGACTTCACTAGTTTTATTTATTTCGAAAAGTTCAGTAATTGGTATATATGGAATAGGAAGATTCCACCCTCCCAAGTACAGAACTGTTACGAATAATGAAGAAACTAGTAAATTGAGGTAAGAAGCAACATAAAATAAACCAAATTTGATACCTGAATATTCAGTTTGATAACCTGCTACTAATTCCTCCTCGGCTTCCGGTAAATCAAAGGGCAATCTCTCGCATTCTGCTAGTGAAGAAATTATAAAAACTATGAACCCTATAGGTTGACGCCAAAGATTCCACCCCCAAAAACCATATTTTGACTGCGCCTCAACTATATCAACCGTACTTGAACTGTTAGATAATCATAGTCGATGATAACATCACTGTTCCCATCTCTATTCCAGAACCGTACATGAGACCTCAGCTTCATACGGCTCCTCAATGGTCACGAATAAATCTAAGGTATGCTTCGGTATTACATCGGCATACCATAGGAAAAAAGAAAGATGAATCAAAATGCTCATAAGTGAACTAGACCAGTGGGATTCTGTCCGCGATAAGATAATAACAAATAAAAAGTACACTTCTGAATCCATCTCATCCTTTATTCTTTTTGCTTAGTTTCTTGTTCAGTAATAACTTAACTCGATCTTTCCATAAGATACAATAAATAGTCAATCCATTTTTCCTTCCTGTTCTTCTCTTCTTTCTCAGAAGGACTATACTATATAAATAAAGGATTACTTCGTTCCTGATAGTTATTTTTAAATCAGTGGATAGGAGCTATACTCTGGATCGGGATCACGGGGAAGTACTTTTTGATCATTTCTACCAACTTCAAGCCCTCATTATGACTCCTTTTATGTAATGTAAAAATATCCGTTTGGATACGTTACATTATCTCCATTACTAATCTTTTGTGTACCTTGGTGTTCCTAACCGTCCACTCAGTTTTTGTGGATCCTCGGTATGGTAATAAATACAAGAGTAAAAATTCCATACAGTTGATCTTTTGCGCCCGCTTCAAGTCCTGATGGCTAATCGATACTTGGGGTAAACAGCTTCCGCTGCTTATGTTTAGCTCCACTTTACTCTCGTACGTAGGTAATGAGACTCGATCTTCTTACTGCGAATTCATAAGCAGTTTTGTTTCACTCATATAACTATCTGGTTTAGTTCATAGATCCCAGTGATGAATAAAAAAGAGTTCTATCTATATATTCAATCAACCAACTTCTTTCCTAGAAAAAGCAAAGAAAGAGGTAGGAGTGCGTATTCCAACGAATCACACGTAGAGATATTGATAACACACATGGAGTTAACGGTATTTCATAACTTATAGATTGAGCAGCAGCTCGTAAACCACCTGAAAAGGAATATTTATTATTTGATCCATATCCGGACATAAGAAGTCCGATAGGGGCAATACTTGAAATAGCGATCCATAGAGAAACACCTATACTGAGATCGGTTAGTACAAGGTGGTGGCCAAAGGGAATTACTGAATAACTCAGTAGAATTGATACGACCGCTACGGATGGGCCGACACTAAATAAACGAATATCTCCTCTAGATGGAAGAAGATCTTCTTTGAAAAGTAGTTTGACCCCATCCGCTAGAGCTTGAAGAATGCCCAGGGGGCCGGCATACTCAGGACCAATTCGTCGTTGTATCCCTGCAGATATTTTTCTTTCTAGCCACACAATTACTAATACCCCTATTGTGATTCCCAATACAAGAGTAACAATAGGTACAAGTAACCATATGAGCCCATAGGCCTCTTTTGAGGATTCCGATCTGAAAAAAGAATTGATAGCTTGTGCTTCTTCAATTATCATTTCAACGATCAACTTCTCCCATAATGATATCTATACTACCTAGTATTGTCATAATATCAGCCAATTTCATTCTTTTAACTAGCTGAGGAAGAATTTGCAAATTGATGAAACCGGGTGGACGTATTTTCCATCTCCAAGGAAAAACACTATTATCTCCTATCAGAAAAATACCTAATTCTCCCTTTGGGGCTTCTACTCTCACATAAAGTTCTTGTTTTGACAATTCAAAACTGGGAGAAGGCTTTTTACTAATGAATCGATATTCAAAGTCGTTCAATTCTGAATCTTTTGTTCCAGCAAAGCGTCGGAATTCTAAATTTTCATAAGGGCCCCCCGGAATTCCTTCCAGAGCCTGTTGAATAATTTTGATGGATTCCGTCATTTCGCCAATTCTTACTAAATAACGAGCTAATGAATCTCCTTCTTTTTGCCATTGGACTTCCCAATCGAATTCATCATAACACTCATACCGATCGACTTTACGAAGGTCCCATTGGATTCCGGAAGCTCGTAGCATTGGTCCTGATAAACCCCAATTTATGGCTTCCTCTCCCCCAATAAAACCTACCCCTTCAACTCGTTCCAAAAAGATGGGATTGCGCGTAATAAGCTTTTGATATTCAACAACTCCCGTTAAAAAATAATCGCAGAAATCTAAACATTTATCTATCCAGCCATGAGGTAAATCAGCAGCTACCCCCCCGATACGGAAATAATTATGCATCATTCGCATACCTGTGGCAGCTTCGAATAGATCATATAACAATTCCCTCTCTCTGAAAATATAGAAGAAAGGAGTCTGCGCACCGATATCGGCCATAAAAGGTCCAAGCCATAACAAATGCGAAGCTATACGACTCAACTCCAGCATAATTACCCTAATATAGCTGGCTCTTTTAGGTACTTGAATATTTCCCAATTCCTCAGGTGCATTAACGGTTATTGCCTCCGTGAACATAGTAGCTAAATAATCCCAACGTGTTACATAAGGTAGATATTGTATAATTGTTCGGTTTTCCGCAATTTTTTCCATTCCTCTGTGTAAATAACCCAATATGGGTTCACAGTCGATAACATCTTCGCCATCTAGAGTAACAATGAGTCGAAGAACACCATGCATTGACGGGTGTTGAGGACCCATATTGACCACGAGGAGGTCTTTTCTTGCGTCTGGTACAGTCATATGTTTTTATTCTCCGATTCCAATTCATTATTCCATTTCTCCGATCCCAATTCATTATTCCATGAATTCCTGAAAATGAAACGAGGTTCATCCAAATTCAAGATCTAATGAACCGAATAATTCAAACGAATTTCCAAACTAACCAGTTTTTGGTTCTCGAATACCCAATTGACTAATTAATTCCCTATAACGCACTCGATTTTTCTTTGATAAATAAACCAGCAGTCGTTGGCGTTTCCCCAGAATTTTCCGCAGACCCCTCTGAGATAAATAGTCTCTTCTGTGCAGTTTCAAATGTGAAGTAAGTCTCTCTATCTTATTGGTAAAATTAAATACTTGGAATTCAACAGAACCCCTTTTTTCTTCTTGTGGAATAACGGATATGGGCGAATTCTTTACCATACAAATAAATTCTTCTCTTTTTTTCTTTTTGTTCCCACGGATATAAATCTTCCCAATCAAGAATAATAATACCATTTATTTTGTTCTGGTGTACACAATAATCTGGATTGATTCATATATTACTCTTTTTTCTATCCAACAAATCAAAATGAATATGAATAAATAATAACAATAAATTTATTCAGATACAAAGGGATGGTATATTCCTGGGCTCACGAAACAGAATGAAAGGGAAAGGGACCTAAAAAGATTCTGTCGATTCATTCCTAGGTCCAATTGATATGCGACTGAATCTTGTGTATCAGAGTCTAATGTATTTATTTGCATGTTCTCATATACCAGGCGCGTGATAAAGAGGGAAATTGATTGTAACATCAGCGAATTCAAAATTGCTTATACATATGGATCCTTGACATACTGAAACGACTCCCATTATTGGTATCAAACCAATAACGATTCATACAGGCTAAATCTTCTAATCGATGAGTGGGCCAAAGAAACACTTTCCATTTGAGAGAGTTATTTGTATCTGTATCAAAATGCTTATCCCTATTTACAAATTTCTCAAACCCCTGCGCATTAGTCTTAGCTCTATTGCAAAATACTGGATTCTTATTCACAAGGTTCTTATTTCGGTAATTGAAACGGCTTATAATTCTCAATTCTCTACGATGGCTAGGAGATAAAATATGTTCAGGAACAAGCAAATCATAATTATTATTGTCCCCATTCACACGCACTCCTCCGTGTCGTGCAATCGAGCCATTCAAGTAATTCTTATCAATATGTTTTTTTACCTGGTATCCTCGATTAGTTTGGTACTGAACCTTATGGGTCAATGAAATAGCTATGGTTTGATACATAATCGAAATTCCATCCCATTTGATAGACAAACGAACCGGTTCAACAATAAATATTCCCCTTTTTATCAATTCTGGAAGAGACAAATCCTTATTAATCAGCATTACATCTAGACCCATTTCTCCTCTTTGAATAGAGGATATAGCAATTTCATTCGGATTCATAAGTCTAAGCAGTAGACAATATACCTTGATATTATTGGTCATTCTTTGATTGAAAGAATCACCCCATCGGAGTTGAAAAAGAAAATATTTTTTCAAAAATAAGTCTAGTTCCGCTTCCTTCTTGCTCTTGAATTTCTTTTTCTTTCTGCGTTTCTTAATATCTGAACCCGCGGAATTTGCTCCAACATCTTTTTTTTGGTTTCTTATATCAGATATAAGATTTTCTTGGTGCTGTCGTTCTTTCTCGTCCCGGTTCCCATTCTCTAATTCAAGATATCCCTTTTGATTAGGTTCTACTTTTGGTTTTGGATTAAATCTTTCTTTTTGATTAGATTCCACCTTTGGATCTATATAAAGATCGCTTGTTTTGTTTCCATGAAAATCAAATAGAAGCAATTTGATTGGTATGATCCACGGATTAGTCTTATATTGATCGTAAAGCGGCACAAATTCTGGTAAGAACCAAGGGCGCAGATTCGATACAGTACGATCTAACATTTGTTCATTCATTCCCATCCAATCAAAAAAGAACTCTTTTTGCTTTGTTTGGATTTCTTGATGAATTCTGATATAAAGAGAAAGAATATCTTTCTTATTGGTCCCAGTCTTAGTAGTTTTCTTTTTTTTATTAATGAAAGTTCTGATACCCGTACTAGTCCTAGTTTCAATATTGTTTCTAGGGTAAAAATTGGTGATTCTCAATTCCAAATATTTTCTATCTAGATTTTGATCCCTATCAATTGTATATTTATCTTCTAGGCTATCATTTATAGTTGTAGCATAAAACGATTTGTATTGATATGTATTGTAATTAGAAATCTCTCCATGCCTGTTTACTTGTAATGGTGATCCATAAATCTTGGAGTCTTTCACATCTTCATAATTAAGATATTTATATGATAAAAGATCATATCTGTAGTGTTTTTTAATTTTTTTTTCGCAACTCGGACTCTTCAATAAGTCCAATTTATATTTATAATAATCCTTTTTCCCGGAATGAATTAATTGGTCTTTTTCTTCATATGAACCCAATTTTGGTGAGTCGTTATTTTGAATCGTACAATGCTGATTGACTTTCTTTCTCCATTTTAGAGGTGCTAATCTAGACCATTTGTCATGGGAGAAATTGTATTGATAATGGCTCTTTAACCAGTTTTTCCATTCACTCATTCCAGAATTCCGCAGTTTCTTGTGTTTTGATTCTGAATCAAATATTCCTCGTGTATGGAAATAGTCATGGAAATAGTCTTTTATTCTATCCTTAATAAAAGGATATGTTCTGTAGTAATGAAATATGGATTCTGACTTATATTTGTTACTAACTTGGGTTTGCAATAATTTGTAAAACACATAGGCTTGAGACAAAGAAGATAAGTCGCAGTAAATCGGTGAATTACTATAACTACTTATATTAGTAGTATAAGTAGAAATTATATTAGTAGTATAAGTAGAAAGAGATTTTACAGTCGAAATGAAGGGAATTATATTGGGATTCGTTTCATTAGTATCCTTTTCCTTTATTTCGTCATTGTAAGTGTATCCATTTAAAGTATTTTTTGTTGAGTCAAGAAAAAATTGTGCATTGATCCTGTAAATGTTAGTGATACATAGAAGGATACCCATGTATATTCTTTCAATGAAAGATTTCATAAAAGAGTTCCATTTAGAGATTAATGGGGCACTTCTTCTTTTTTTAGATATTTGAAAAATATGTTTCCGTGATTCGGTTCTTTTATTACTAAAATTTCCCTTGTTAGTACTAATATCTATATCCTCAATATCTGGAGTTAGAGGTTTTTTTTTCTTGTCTTTTCTAATCTTTTCTACTTGATCCCAGATTTTGGTTGTCTTATCAGCCAGATCATTAATTTTTCTTTCTATCAGTGAATCATTTGTCCAATCTCCGGATACAATTATAATGGGTGATTCATGGATGATTTTTTTGGAATCTTTCTCATTTTGACTTGGTTCTTCATTTTGACTTGGGTCATAGACTCGCGTCACTAAGGAAAAGAGTTTCTTCACTTTTCTTTTTATAAATAGAACTATTTTGATAATCCATCTTATTTTTTCGTTGAGAATCTTTAGAAAACCTTTTATGTTGTCTTTTATAATTCTTAGAAAGAAAAAACCTGTCTTTTTGACTTTTCTAATTTTTTTTTCGAGTGTTTTATGAATGGGTTCAAAAAATAAAGGTTTTTTTCGGGGAGAGCCAAAGGGGACTTCTGTTTCCATCCCCCAGATCGTTAAAAAACAGAAATTTTTTTGTTTTTTTCTTAGATCCTTATGATGGGATCGTAGCTTTTTTCTATGCCAAGGTTTCAGAGAGAAAGGAAATAGGATTTTTATCTGAATACCGTCTGTTAACCAATCTTTTGGAAATTCTGTTTCCGATAATTGAACACCATTATATGTGCATTTGACATGCATTTCCCTACTCCATTCGGTCAAATCTTCATACCACTCAGGGAATTGAAATAATAACATACGACCAATATTTTTAACTATTATCAATGAAGGTAATACGATGTATTTTCGAAGAATCGAGTGGGTTACTAATATGGAACTCCTTATTGCTTGAGCAAATATAATATTATCCCAAGTTTCTGCTATTGCTATCCGTTCCTCCTCCTGTCTTTTATCCTCTTTTCTTTTATACTCCTCTTCGTGTTCTTTCTCCATTTTCTCTTTCTCTTTTGCCCCTTCACCCACATAATCAAATGTTTGTATTTTTGGGCTTTTTTCCTCCCTAAAAATGAGGTTCATCATCCTTGAGATATCAAAAGAAAACAAAGGTGTTTTGTCTATTCTGTCAAAAAAAAGGGGGGAGTGTACATCTGTTTGAAACATTTCCCAAGTGACTGTTTTACGTCTTTGAGCCCGCATCGACCCTTTGATTAGATCACGACGAAAATCTGATTGTTGCGAGTAACGTATCAAGGCCATTTCATGTTCTTCTGCTTGATCACCATTTCCTTTTCCTATTTGATCACCATTTTTGGCTTGATCACCCTTTTTCTTTTTGGCTTGATCACCATTTCCTTTTCCTATTTGATCACCATTTTCGACTTGATCATCACTCTTTTTTTCTTGATTACTATCGGTGGTATTAATGATATTATCAGTAGTATTAGTGATATTATCAGTAGTATTGATAATATTATCAGTACTATTATCAGTAGTATTCTTGATATTATCATTGGTATTAATGATATTAGTATCCTCCTCGGTATCAGTGTCAGTATAAATTACTACACGTTTGGCTTTTCTTGAACGAATCCCGTGATCATCTGTGGATTCTTCCTGATCATCTTCTTCCTCCTCCTCCTCCTCCTCTTCTTCAAAATCCAAATCCGAAGTCAGTTTGTATAACCATCGAGGAACCTTTTTCTTAATTTCTTCAATTTTAAGATTACTAATTTTTTGATCATCCGGATCAGCTCTAACCATATCGAATACTTTTTCTTCTCCCCCAAAAGCAAATTGTTTGAAACGAGTTCTTGATTTCTCAGCTTCTTCAGCTTCTTCTGTAAATTCACCAATTGAGACTGATGAATCCTCAATGCCTGTAGATGATGATTTTACGTCAAGTTTATATATTTCGTGTTCCAATTCTCGTTCAAACTCTCGATAATCCTTGGAAAAAAGGATACCATGAATCTTATTTATCCAAGCCATTTTTGTAGACCCCCGTGTGGAGGTAGTTGAATCATTCCTAATTGAATATAAATACCCTTTTTTTACTGTTCCACGATAAGGTCCGTTCAAAAGAGGATCATAAAACTTAGGTAAGCATTCTTGTTCCTCTTCATCATTGCACAATCTGGCTCTTTTTTCGACCACATCGAGGATAAGAGATCCTTTGTCTATAGCTTCGATTCGATTTATGAATTCGTTCCTTAAGTTATCTCTTTGTTTTTTAGTGGTCGAAACCCATTCATTAGAGAGGGCCTCCGCAGGTAGTTTTTCCGCTGTGCGAAAAGACATCTTTTTTTGTATCATTTCAAAAAAAGTAGACAAACTAGGTGGATATGTGAAAGATATTCTTTGCTTTCCATCACTTGCGCATGTATTAAAAAAATATTGAGACATTTCATTTCTTACAGCATTTGAAAATCGATCATTTTCTATATACCGCAGAGGTCGATTCCATCGTTGATAATCGAAAAGAAGAGACAGAAGGGATTTTTCAATCCATAAAAGTTCATTCTTTTCTTTCTCTTTCAGGTCGAATTCATCTTCTTCCTTTCCATTCAACCAGATCTCCTCTGTTTCATATATCTTCTTGTAAAGATTCCACCTTTCTTCCTCTTCCAAAGAAATGGAAAGGTCTTCTTCCACGGATCTATCTTCTTCCTGTTCTATCTTATTTGTTTTCGAAACTGTTTCTATTTCTACATTTCCTTCTTCTTCGGTTTTATTCTTTTCTTCCCCTTTTGAACTTTCTTTCAGTCTTTTAGTTATAATGGGTGATGGCATTCTTCCTAGATAGCATATACAGATGATAAATAAGAGAATACTAAAGATTTGAGATACAGAATTTCTCCATTTTGACATAAGATACTTATTAGATCTAAAAAGTGCATTAGATCTCATTTTTTCCCATGGCCAAGATAATACTAAGCCAATACATTTCATCAATAACATGTGACCAATTAACCAGCCAAAAAAACTACTTGTTACAAATACAATCTTATTGTTGTATCGAAACATAGAAATGTCGACTAATCTGGTTAATGTTGAACTTGGTAAAATAAAATGGTTGAATAATTGAAAAATTAGATTATTCAGGAATACATATTGAATGCTAAGGTTAGGAATGAAATTCCCGTGAGTAGATCTATAATCCAAAAGGGATTTCTTATTGTTCCAGAAGAACAAAAAATGAAACAAAAGATACGGTATAACTAGGACAGTCAGTGTATGGGGTCTACTCAATGCTAGATACAAGGGCGGATAATAGGTCGATATGAATACTATGAACTGTCCCATAATAAAAGCAGTTGTTGCTGATACTTCTTTTTCGCTCCCTTCTTTCATAACCCGAGTTCTTAGAAGTAAGAGATAAGAGGGACCTATAGAAAATGTGGTTAGAAATCCATAATAAAGTCCGACCATAACGACCGAATTAAATATATTCATCCATAATAATAATAGATTACCGAGTAGACTATATTTCAAAATCATTCATTAACCTCCCCTTTTTCTGTTGCAACTTATCGATTATTATATGATAATTTCTTAACTTTCCATATATAGAAAATAGAAA